AGTTATATAAAAATCACTACCCCCTTTTTTGTATTTCCTTAATTTAGTTCCTTAATTGAATTTCGGTTGATTAGGACGAAGTTCCTTAAAAACCTCCGCCTTCTTTAAAATATCCTGAACAGTTCCTGTAGGTTGAGCCCCTTTTTCAAGGAAATATAAAATAGCAGGAACATTTAAATAAGTTTGATTCTTTATCGGATCATAAAAACCCACTTTACGAAGATCTTTTCCTTCTCTTCGGGATCGAACATCAATTGCAACGATTCGATAGACGGCTCATTGGGATAGATGTAGATGAACAACACCCCCCCTAGAAACGTATAGGAAGCTTTCTCCTCGTACGGCTCGAGAAAAATGATTGATTCGAGGTTTTGTCTCTGTATGGAATTCTATCTAAGAAATGACAACTCGGTCCATAAAATGATCAAATCAATTAAAGATGTAAGTCTTTTTTTTCTTCTTTCTTTCTTAAAATGAAAAAGAAACCATCCGTACTCTCATAACTCAAGTTGGATAACTTTCAAACAGTTCAAAGAAAAATCTTTTGGCAATTTCATTTATTGAGCGGTCTTTCCTCCTTTTTTGTTTGTCTCGTTTAAAATCGATTTGGATTCTTCAGTCTGATCCAGTTATTAAGACAATTTAAAAGGTGTTTCCTTGTTCTGGGATCCTTTATCTTTGTTTTATTTTAAATCATTGGGTTTAGACATTACTTCGGTGCTTTTTAATCCTTTCAAAATGGCAGCAACATACCCTTTTTGCGATTTCTATGAAAGAATCCTACAGACGATGGATTCCCGCGTGAAACACTTTGGATCGAAAAAGTTTGATCAATTCCAAGAAATTTTTGAATTGGAAACTTGCTCGAATTGGATTCTTTCGATTTCCATACCGAAGATATATTTACGAAGTTGTTCCAATTTTTTTATTGATTGGCATTAACCCTAGACCCTTGTCCCGAGAAATAAATTAATACTTTCTACTCGAGCTCCATCATGGACTATTTACATTACCAATGATGTCGAGCCAAGAGCACCTTCATTCCTACATAAAATGGTGGATGTATAAATCCACAACGGATCGTGTCCTTCAAGTCGCACGTTGCTTTCTACCACATCGTTTCAAACGAAGTTTTACCATAACATTCCTCTAAGAACCGGTATGGAATTGATTCAATTATGGAATCATGAATAGTCATTGGTTGGGCTGATGTATAAACACCATAATCTATAGTATTTTCTATATCTATATACTATAGATATAGGTGGATAAAGATTTTTCTGAAGAAGTCTTAGTAAGACCCCATCGCTAATATTAATTTGTCTAACATATTAATTAATATATATAATAAATAATTTATATATATAAATAATAATAAATAAGACGAATAAATGAGTTCTTTTTGATTCTGCATCTTCACGTGACTCAATAGGAGAAATTGACCTATTTCATACTTCTTCAAATAGCAAAGATTCAGCTTCTAAGGAATGATTAAAACTATTTATCTTTCGAAATTTATTCGAAATTTCGAAAGTTCCCTTTTCGACATCATTATTTGAATAAACTTTGATAGTTAAAAATAACTTTTGATCATCTTAGGAAAAAATATAAGTCTTTTTTTTTTAATTGAATCATCAAGGATTTCAATGATTTAAAATAGATAAATACACCAAACAACAAATCCAATTTTTTTTATGAGATGGATAAAAAAAGATTAATGTAAGGTAAGATTTTAATTCTTATTCTTTTTTTTTTTTCATCTGATTGATAAAACCCAAAGAATGGGGAGGGTTTCGTATCTATCAATTCGATCAAATAGACTGAGCAATTGTCACCGTTTATAGATATTGAAATGAACGCCTTCCCATTACTGATTAACTCCTATCTACCCCATTCTATGGGACTGATGCAGCATAAATCAAAAGAAAAGAAGGGGGTGTCCTAGTCTTTTTTATTTTTACGAAATGCGAGCTGTCTAGACACAAAGTCAAACAAGTCCAGATTAAGTCAAGTTTTTGCTCCTTTTTTTTTTATTTTAGCCTAACTCATTGATTAAGAATTAAGAGACTTAGTGAATTAAATTAGTACCAAAAACCCCCTCTTGGCGAAAAGTAAAGAAATCCACAAAAAATAAAATTGAATCTAATTAGGCTAATTTAGGAGGTAGAGAATACGAGATAGGGAATATGGATTCTTTCGCATCTCGATTCAGTTTTTGAAAAAAAAAAAACGATTCATCGAAGAAAAAAATAAGAAACAACAATCACATTCCAGCTAACATTTCGATTTTAAAAAGAACATTGTTAAAAAAACAATCTATATTCTCATAGAATATATATATGTTCTGGGACGGAAGGATTCGAACCTCCGAATAGCGGGACCAAAACCCGTTGCCTTACCACTTGGCCACGCCCCATTTAGATTTCTATTCGATACTAATAAAGTATATTGCTGGTTTTGTTTGTTTGTCAACTCTAGTCCAAATATCTATAGAATAGAT